ATTGAGTCGCACACTAGAAAGAAAGCCCAGAAAGTTGATAGAGTATTTGTCTAAGTTCTTTAGATGAACCTTTCTGGATTGAGATGATATGTGAAAATGCCATTGCCATAAACTGCCAAGGTAATATTGCCATTTATTCATCAGAAGAGGCGTATCCTTTGCCGCCAGAATGGATTTTCTTTGATATCTAACATAATGCATGAAAGGATCCGTGACCAACCCTAAGATGTCTTGAAAATCTTTAGCAAAGACTTCGACAAGATGTTCTACTTTTCCATAGAAATAAATTCGCTCAACAAGAGCTCGAAAGGATGTTGATCGTAAATGAGACGATTGGTTCCAGAGAAAAAAGAGGATAGATTCATATTCATATACATGAGAATTGTATAGAAACAATAACAATCTTGGATTCCTTTTAAAAAAACCGGAAATAAAGTTCTTTGGAGTACTAAAACTGTTGGAATTAAAATACTCGTGAAGAAAGAACCGTAATAAATGTAAAGAAGAGGCATCCTTTACCCAGTAGCAAAGTGGTTGAACCAAAATTTCTGGACAAATGGGATGGGGTATTCGTACATCTAACACATAATTTAAATGTAACAATTTGTCCTCGAAAAAAGGAAATAGTGAATGAATTGATTGAAAATTATGAGATTTGTCAATTTCTTTCCCTTCTAAAAAAGCTAACAACCGTAGGGAAAATGGAATTTCCACCACGACAGCAAATCCTTCTGATATAATTTGAGAATACGACGGATTGTTATGCCCAAAAACGGGATTTTGGTAAGAATCAGAATCATTAGCAGCAATACTCAACAGAATCCCTTGATACATTCGAGTAATTAAACGTTTCACACTTAAGAAACTAGATTTATTGTCATAAACCCCACTTTCCAATGACATCGTTGAGCTGTTTAAACCATGATCATGAGCAAGCGCATAAATATACTCCCGAAAAAGAAGTGGGTATAGGAAATCATGTTGTTGTGATCTATCTAGTTCTAAATATACTTGAAATTCCTCCATTTGAAATTCGATTAAAAACAAAGGTAAGGGATTTAGTGGGCGATCAAACGATACATAGTGCGATACGGTGAAAACAAAGTATTGTAGTAAAAAGTGGATACCTTGAAAACGAGTAGACTCATCACCGGATTCTCTATCCTATCATTTCCAGTTAATTTAATTGGTTGATCTTTGTTATAATTTAACAAAATGGTTAGAAACCCTTTATTTTTTCACTCCAATCGCTCTTTTGATTTTGGAACAAACAACAATCTTTATCAATATACTGCTTCTTCTACACATTCATCTCTAACCCCTAATAAGGCCTCACGAATACTCAGGACTCATTAAAAAAATTGATAATCCACTAATGGGAAACCCTTCCCCGCGTTAGGAACTAATATCTTTTTAACATTTAATTAGATCGGATAATCATTCAAATTAAGAACCGAAGCTCGTTACTTTTTGTTTTCCTATAATTGGAACCCCAAGGCTCTATCCATTTATTCACTCGACCCAACCTGGATTAAATTGATTTTGTTCCACGCCAAGACTTCAAACTTGTTTTTGGAGCGAGTGAACAAGAATAAAACATTCTCAAAATTATCCATTGATACGACATGCTGTTTTTTCCATTCATTCCTTTCAGGATCAGTCGTGGTCTTACAAACTCTCCCGAAGATTTGGACGAATCTTTTGGTTCATCGAAATGTGTAAAAGACGCTAACCGTACTTAAAAGCCGAGTACTCTACCATTGAGTTAGCAACCCCCAAAATAGGAATGGGCAGATAGAATCGGAATAAAAAAAATTCTACTTAATTCTGAACATCACAAGAAAAAAACAATAGGATGGAGAAAAATGGGTTCATTTCGCCCCGATCAAATTCTAATTTATAATTGTTCAATACACTGTTGTCAATATGACATTGGATATTAAATATCCAGATTGATAAAATACGAAAAAAAAAGTAGGCCTGAAGAGCACAAAAAAAGGGGGGGTAGTAAAGAAAAAATTCTACAAAACTAAATAAGACTGACCCACACCCTCTTTTTTTGTTCTATTCCTTAATCAAATGAAATTCGATTAAGAATAAGTTCTGTAAACACCCCTGCTTTCTTTGAAATATCATAAACGGTTCCTGTAGGCTGGGCGCCCTTGTCAAGAAAATAGAGAATAGCAGGAACATTTAACTGGGTTTGATTATTTATCGGATCATAAAAACCCACTTTCCGAAGATCTCTTCCTTCTCTTCGGGAGCGACCATCAATTGCAACGATTCGATAAACGGCACATTGGGATAGATATCGATGAAAAATACCCCCCCCCAGAAACGTATAAGAGGTTTTCTCCTCATACGGCTCGAGAAAAACAAAAATGGTTAGAAGTGATAGTTATGCCTATGTATAGAATTAGAATGCCAAATAGGTCTATAAACTCATCAAATCCATTATAGATTTAAATTATTCTTTTTCATTTTAAAAAGAAACAAAAAAAAGCATTCGGACTCTCATAACTCAAGTTGGATACGTTTCAAAACCCAAACGAAAATCCTTAGACATTTCCTTTGTTGAGCGGTCTCAAGCCCCCTTTTTTGTTTGTCTCGTTTCGAAGCAAATTGATTTTTGAATTCTTTATTCTGATCGAATTGCTGAGACAGTTGAAAATGGTATTTCCTTGTTCCAGGATCCTTTACTTTGAATCAGTGGGTTTAGGCATTACTTCGGTGATCTTGACTTTTTTTTTAAGGGCAGCAACACGCCCCTTTTTGATTTCTTTATCTCAAAGAATCATATGAACAATTGATTCTTATGATTCTTACCGGATACACTTTTGATGGAAACTTTTTCCCAATTCCAACAAATTTTCCCCTTGCTTTTGGATTTCATAATTGCCCCAATCTGATCCTTTCGATTTCGACATCGAAATTTACTTACGAAGTTTTTTCCAACTTATTGATTAGTATTAACCCTAGATCCTTGCCCCTGAGAAATGAATAAATACTTTATACTCAAGCTCCGTCCTGTACTAGTTCCATTATCGCCCATGAGGCTTCTAATAGAACAGAAGAAAGAATGTCGAGCCAAGAGCCCATTCATATAAAATCGAAAAAGGTGGGTGTAAAAAAAATCCACAGCGGATCATGTCCTTCAAGTCGCACGTTGCTTTCTACCACATCGTTTCAAACGAAGTTTTACCATAACATTTCTCTAGTTTGGAACCGGTATGTAATTGATTCCGTTATGGAATCATGAATAGTCATTGTTTTGGTCGATACACAGTGGTTTTCCTTGTATATGAAGGGAATATTTAGATTGTTAGTCTTTCATCTGGAAATCCTGAAACGAAAGATCAAATCGGAATTACAAAAAAAAAAATGGGAGGTTTACGTATCTATCAGGTTCGACTGAACAATTTTCGTTGGAAGGAATTATGTATTTTGTGGTTTAAATATTTAACAGTAAGGTAAGGGCTCACAAATCTTAGAACAAAAAAAAAAAAAGAACGTTATCTCTGAAATAGAAGGAGAGCAATCCAGTTGAAAATAAAGTAAAAAAAAAGGAAATAGGCTATATGAATAACCCCCGTCTCAATTGTTATTCCAGACATTGACAATTATTCATTAAATGAAGCCCACGAAAATACTTAATTTGGGGTTAGGATAAAAAGTGTAAAACGGGATTTTTGGTAATAAGATTTGAACAGACACCGATATTCAAATATTCAAATCGGTATCGTTTATTTCTCACTAACTCTTTCTTATCTACTCCCGCCCTGACTTCTTTCTGTGGGGGTGATAGTGATGAATCTTAACTAAAAAACGAAAAAGCCCCATTTTACGGGATGTTAGACTAATTTGTGTAGATACAAAGACAAAAAGGCCCATATTAAGTCAGTAGTGCCTTTCTAATTTATTTTTGTTTATTTGAATCTAACCAAGTGTTACTTAAGAGACTTAATCATGAATTCAATCAGGACCAGGAATGCCCTCTTTTTTAGAATTCCGAAATGAAAAGAGAATATGTAAAACGATAGCAAAAAGGTAGGCTTTCGCATGTCAATTTAGAATAGATTTTTGCGAATTCAACGCGATAAGGGACGAAAGCTTTTTTACGAAACTCACTTAAATAGGAAAGAAAAAGAGGGGCCCACGCAAAAAGGCCATCCAAGCTTTTGAATTTAATAAAACTCTTGTGATCGACGTTCCCCGCTTGTGGGAACGACAAATGTATTCAGTTCCATTTTCGTATTATTTGAATTCGATTCAATTTTTGAAAAAAGTTCGGATTCAGAAAATCATTTTTCAAAATTAGAAAAACAAAAAAAGATATACACATCCATTTTATCTTAAATTATACTTAAGAGAGTTGCTAAAAAAGAGAATTTCGATTTTTTTCTGCCCGGTCTGGGACGGAAGGATTCGAACCTCCGAATACCGGGACCAAAACCCGTTGCCTTACCACTTGGCGACGCCCCATCTCCATTTATATTAGGTACTAATAAACAGTAATATTGGTATTGGTTGTTCGTCAATTCCAGTCCAAAGCCCTAAAATTCGATCATAGGTGAAAAATAAAACTTAATTTATTGATCATTACATAGAATTCAATTAAGATATTGTATGAAAGTATGATTTCTTCAATTCTCACACGAGAATAGAAGGATTTTTGTTTTGATTGGTTCAGTTCCAAGAAGTCCTTTTTTTGTCTACCTTACTTTCTTTTCTTAATTTTTATCTTCTATCAATAAGTTATTAATAACTCAATCAAAATACAATTATCTCCAAGAACAAAATATTTGTTATGCTTAATATCTTTAGTTTCATGTATATCTGTATTAATTCTGCCCTTTATTCGAGCGGTTTTGTATTCGCCAAATTGCCCGAGGCCTACGCTTTTTTGAATCCAATTGTAGATGTTATGCCAGTAATACCTGTTCTATTTTTGCTCTTAGCCTTTGTTTGGCAAGCTGCTGTAAGTTTTCGATGAGATCTTTAATATTGTGCTAGAAAAATTCATGATTTATTCAAGTTCGAGAAAAAACATTCTAACAATTGATAAGATCAGATGGGTCTTACAATATGAAGAACGCTTGACTCAATTCAAACAGTGAATTGCTCGGGGAGTCCGATCTTTTTTGATCCCCCTTTGTGTTATTCGAATTGTGTGAATTGAATTTCTTAAAATCCCTTTTTGAACATAAAATTCTAAAAAGAACTTGATTTCGTGATGTCAAAATTGGATATGTATTCTAAAAATTCAAAATAGAGAATCTATTCTCTTTTTCCTTTCCCCCCCCAAAAAAAAAAATGATTTGGAGATTGTGTAATGCTTACTCTTAAACTCTTTGTTTATACCGTAGTGATATTCTTTGTTTCTCTCTTCATCTTTGGATTCCTGTCTAATGATCCAGGGCGTAATCCAGGACGTGAAGAATAAAAAACGAAGTGGTTGCTTGCTTTATGCGTATAAATGTTCGTAGGATTTTCGCGGCTCCCCATCGGTTACTATTACAAAAAAAGTCAAAGTGTTCGCTAAAGTGGAATTTGCAAGATACCAAACCATCGACCGAAACGGAAAGAGAGGGATTCGAACCCTCGGTACGAATAACTCGTACAACGGATTAGCAATCCGACGCTTTAATCCACTCAGCCATCTCTCCTAATGATAATGAAAAAGAAACATAATAATAATTCCTATGTTACATTACACAAAAAATAATACACAACAAAAAATAATGTTAGAAAAAAGCCCGTCTTTTCTTTCTATAGTCTCTAGAATATAGCGACTATAGAAAGAAAATGGATTATATCGCTCATAGAAAATCGAGTTTAGAGAATTTTGTTTATTCTATTCTAGAAATAGCTATAACTTTTCTCAGCAATTCCATTTCTATTATTTCTAGAAAATAAAAAAAAAAAGAAAAGAATATCCGGTCAATGGGGCCTTTTTATTTCCACTTCCACGGCCTGGCCTGGTCAGTACCCAGCCGGGCCTTTTTTTTTTTTTGTTCGAATGAACCGTACCGCCGAACTTTAGCAAAACGTGAACCATACCAGAAAAAAAAAAAAAAAGGAACTATGGATTTTTCAAAATCCATTTGTTTTTGTGTTATGACTTACGTTCTTTTGTCGAGTCGTATCTGTCAAAACCCGTCCAATAAAAGAATTTATTTTTAATTATGTAATTATGAAATTTCGTTATTTAAACGACAAAACTTTTTCTTTCCGAATTGCACAAAGACTCCCGACAAAGAGGTCAACGTTCTAATTTCGAATTTTCATTTCATGATTATTTTGAATTTTTGTTCTGTTTTGATTCCGTCCGACTCTCGGGTTCGACAAAAGAACCTTTTTTATACAATAATCGCATTGTAGCGGGTATAGTTTAGTGGTAAAAGTGTGATTCGTTCAATTACTACCCTTAATAGTTAAGGGATCCTTAAGTTTAATTGATATTCCAATCAAAAACTTTATTTCTTAAAAGGATGAAATTTTAATCCTTTCACTCTAAAATTCGAATCAAAGATTCGGGGAAAAATATCCGTTCTCGTGATTTGTATCCAAGGACCCATTTGGATTATGAAATTGCGAAACATAATTTTTTTTTTATTGGATCAATACTGCCAATTTTTAAGTATAAGTAAAGGGTCCATGGATAAAGATCGAAAAGTGGAGTTCGAATCGTAACTAAATCTTCAATTTTGGTTTTTTTTAGGTTGGATTGAAGCAAAATAGCTAGTAAAAGTTGTCTTTAGTTTACTAAAGACATCAATCCATTCATATTCTATTGAGCTCGGGAGAAACAAAAAGCTTTTCCTAAGGATTCTATCAAATAGAAATAGAGAACGAAGTAACTAGAAGGGTTGGTATTATTATAAATACTACTCTTCTCGAGGGATCATCTAGAAAGCGACTTGTTTTGACTTCATTCAGACAAAAAAGCAGACATAGATGTTATGGGTTGAATTTTTTTATTGCACTCCCGGCTTGTATCGGGGAATATGTTAATCTTCCATAAAGGAGCCGAATGACCCCAAAGTTTCATGTTCGGTTTTGAATTAGCGGCGTTAAAAAGTATGACGCGACGTCGACTATAACCCCTAGCCTTCCAAGCTAACGATGCGGGTTCGATTCCCGCTACCCGCTCCAAATTGTAATTCTATCAATTAGAATATCAACTCGGCGATGCATAAATGACAGTTTACTTAATGCATCGCCAAATTGAATATTAAGGTCGTGAAATTATATCACATATTCTTTATGCTTTCCGAAGAAGGGATAGGAAATAAAAATGCGAAAAAATTTCGGAATGGTGAAAGGCGTCCATTGTCTAATGGATAGGACAGAGGTCTTCTAAACCTTTGGTATAGGTTCAAATCCTATTGGACGCAACTTTTTCCATTTCCCAGTATTCTAATATACATAATACTAGATTATTAGTCGATTTTGATTATTAATAAATTATAATTATATTATTAATTATAATAAATATAG